TTCTATTATTTGGATTAAGAGAAGTATATGAATCGGGTGAAATTAAAGAAAAAAAAGATTCTATAATAAGCAATCAGATACTTCGTGAATCGTTTAGTCAAATTGCATCCCCGAGTTCGACAAATTCTTCATTGACAAAAAAAAAAATGAAGGATCTGACTGATAGAACAAGTACAATTCAAAATCAAATAGAAAGAATCTCAAAAGAGAAAAAAAAAATAACTTCAAAAATAAATAATATTAGTCCTAACAAAACAAGTTATAATGCTAAAAGATTCAAAAAGTGGCAAATATTAAAAAAAAGAAATGCTCAATTAATTTCTAAATTTCCCTTTTTTTTGAAATTTTTCATTGAAAGAATATACACAGAAATATTTTTATCTATCATTAATATTCCCAAAATGAATACAGAACGTTTTCTTGAATCAACAAAAAAAATTATTGATAAATCCATTTACAATAACGAAAGAAAACAAGAAATAATTGAAAAAAAAAAGAAAAATCCAATTGCCTTTATTTCGAGTATAAAAAAATCACTTGATAATGTTCGTAATAGTCAAAAAAATTACTCTATTTTTTATGACTTATCCTACATGTCACAAGCATATGTATTTTACAAATTATCACAAATCCAAGTAAGTAACTCGTATAAATTAAGCTCTGTTATTCAATCTCAAGGAATACCTTTTTTTGTTAAGCCTGAAATAAAAGATTCTTTTGAAACACAAGGAATGGTTCATTCAAAATTAGGAGATAAGAAACTTCCGAGTTATGAAATGAATCAATGGAAAAACTGGTTAAGAGCACATTATCAATACGATTTATCTCAGATCAGATGGTCTAGATTAATACCAGAAAAGTGGCAAAATACAGTTCATCAGCGTCGTATAGCTAAAAAATCAAATTTTAGCAAAAGGCATTCATATGAAAAAGACCAATTAATTGGTTCAAAAAAAAAAAAACAATTTGAAGTATATTCATTATCTAATCAAAAAGATAATTTCAAAAAATATTATAGATATGATCTTTTATCATATAAATTTCTTAATTATGAAAAGAAAATGGAATGCCTTTCTCGGTTTCAAGGGCATAAGAACCAAGAGCTTTCTTATAACACACATAAAGAAAGACTTTTTGATATGCTGAGAAACATCCTTTATCTAGGAAAGGTAAATATTCTATATATCGAAAAAACGACCGATAGAAAATATTTTGATTGGAATTTTGACTGGAAAATTATAAATTTTTATCTTAGACAAAAAGTAGATATTGAGGCCTGGATCACGATGGATACCAATAGGAATCAAAATCCTCAAATTCGTATTAATAATTATGAAATAATTCATCAAAAAGATCTTTTTTATCTTATGATTCCAGAAATCAATCTAACAAACTCTCACAAAGTTTTTTTTGATTGGATGGGAATGAATGAAAAAATGCTAAAGCGTCACCTATCGAATCTGGAACTTTGTTTCTTCCCAGAACTTGTGGTACTTTATAATGCATATAAAAGGAAACCTTGGTTTATACCAAGAAAATTACTTCTTTTAAATTGGAATAGAAATGAAAATAAAAATAGTAGTGAAAATACAAAGATCAATGAAAAGCAAAAAGGAATACCGTCGAATGAAAAGAACCGAAATCAAAAAGAAAAAGAACCCACAAGTCGAGGAGATCTTGGATCTGTTCTCTCACAACAAAAAGATCTTGAAGAAAATTATGCAAGATCAGACATGAAAAAAGCGCAAAAGAAAAAACAATATAAAAGCAGCACGGAAGCAGAACTAGATTCCTTCCTGAAACGTTTTTTGGTTTTTCAATTGAAATGGAACGATACTTTGAATCAAAGAATTATCAATAATATCAAGGTATATTGTCTCCTGCTTAGACTAATAGATCCAAGAAAAATTACTATCTCTTCGATTCAAACGAGAGAATTTTGTTTGGATATAATGCTGATTGAGAAGAATTTAACTCTTACAGAATTGATCAAAAAGGGAGTATTGATTATAGAACCCATTCGTCTGTCTGGAAAAAATGATAGCCAATTTATTATGTATCAAACCATAGGTATTTCGTTGGTTCATAAGAGTAAACCCCAAACTACTAAAAAATACCAAAAACAAAGATATTTTTCTAAGAATAATTTTGATAAAACTATTTCAGCACATCAAAGAATAACTGGAAATGGAGACAAAAATCATTTTGATTTGCTTGTTCCTGAAAATATTTTATCGTTTAGACGTCGTAGAAAATGGAGAATTCTAAATTGTTTCAATTCAAAGAATCAAAATGGTGGAGATAGAAATCTAGTATTTTGGAATGGAAAGAACGTAAAAAACAGCAGCCAAGTTTCGCATGACAGTAAGCATCTTGAGAAAAAGAAATTAATGAAATTAAAGCTCTTTCTTTGGCCTAATTATCGATTAGAAGATTTAGCTTGTATGAATCGTTATTGGTTTGATACCAATAATGGCAGTCGTTTCAGTATGTTAAGGATACAGATGTATCCACGATTGAAAATTCGTGGATAATACACTTTTTCTATATATCCTAATATTATATATAGGGTATATGAAAGTAAGCAAAGACACAGGGCACATACCTTGTCTCACATTTCATTCTAATATCCAATATGAATATCCAATATGAAATGAATAATGGCTCAATATCTCAAAATGAATCAACAAAACCTTCTTCTTTTAAGAAGAAACTATTCGATGGGAAAATGTACCAATCCTTTTCTATCCCTATCTAAATCCAATTTCAAATTGAATTGATTAATTTGAATTCAGAAAATTGGAAGTTCATAAATAAATTGGGATTGGATTATTGTATATATCACAGTCAAATTAATGGCATTATTATTACTGATCGGTAAAATCCATATCTGTAAAAAGGGAAAGGGGTTTTTTATGCTAAAAGATTCATTCTATGCGGATTTTTTTTGGAAAGAAAACGAAGAAAACAGGGGGTCTGTTGAATTTCAAGTATCGAGTTTCACGACTAAGATAAGGAAACTTACTTCACATTTGGAATTGCACAAAAAAGACTCTTCATCTCAGAGAGGTTTGCGGAAAATTTTGGGAAAACGTCAACGGCTGCTGGCCTATTTGTCAAAAAAAAATAGAGAACGCTATAAAAAATTAATTGGTGAGTTGAATATTCGAGAGATAAAAACTCGTTAATTTGAAGCGTGATACCATTTCAGCTTAGTTGTTTAAATTTTGATGAACTTCTTTTTACTTTCAGCAATGCATGGAAAGAATGACTCGGGAAAAAACTTATGATTGCACCAACTACAAGAAAAGACCTCATGATAGTCAATATGGGCCCTCACCACCCATCAATGCATGGTGTTCTTCGACTGATCGTTACTCTCGATGGTGAAGATGTTATTGAATGTGAACCAATATTGGGTTATTTACATAGAGGCATGGAGAAAATTGCGGAAAATCGAACAATTATACAATATTTGCCTTATGTAACACGTTGGGATTATTTAGCTACTATGTTCACAGAAGCAATAACCGTAAATGGACCCGAACAGCTAGGCAATATTCAAGTACCTAAAAGGGCTAGCTATATCAGAGCTATTATGTTGGAGTTGAGTCGGATCGCTTCCCATTTGTTATGGCTTGGCCCTTTTATGGCAGATATTGGTGCACAGACCCCTTTCTTCTATATTTTTCGAGAACGAGAATTGATATATGACCTATTCGAAGCTGCTACCGGTATGCGCATGATGCATAACTATTTTCGTATCGGAGGAGTAGCTGCTGATCTACCTCATGGCTGGATAGATAAATGTTTGGATTTTTGCGATTATTTTTTAACCGGGGTTGCTGAATATGAAAAGCTAATTACACGGAATCCTATTTTTTTAGAACGAGTTGAAGGCGTAGGCATTATTGGCGCCGAAGAAGCACTAAATTGGGGTTTATCAGGACCAATGCTACGAGCTTCCGGAATACAATGGGATCTTCGTAAAGTCGATCGTTATGAGTGTTACGACGAATTTGATTGGGAGATTCAATGGCAAAAGGAAGGGGATTCATTAGCTCGGTATTTAGTACGAATCAGTGAAATGACAGAATCCATAAAAATAATCCAACAGGCCCTGGAAGGAATTCCAGGGGGACCCTATGAGAATTTAGAAATCCGACGCTTTGATAGAATAAAAGATCCTGAATGGAATGATTTTGACTATCGATTTATTAGTAAAAAACCTTCTCCAACTTTTGAATTGTCCAAGCAAGAACTTTATGTAAGAGTTGAGGCGCCAAAAGGAGAATTGGGAATTTTTCTGATAGGAGATCAGAGTGTTTTTCCTTGGAGATGGAAAATTCGACCACCGGGTTTTATCAACTTGCAAATTCTTCCTCAATTAGTTAAAAGAATGAAATTGGCTGATATTATGACAATACTAGGTAGCATAGATATCATTATGGGAGAAGTTGATCGTTGAAATGATAATTGATACAACAGAAATACAAGCTATCAATTCTTTTTCCAGATTGGAATCCTTAAAAGAAATCTACGGGATCGTATGGATGTTTGTCCCTATTTTCACTCTTGTATTAGGAATCACACTAGGTGTACTAGTAATTGTTTGGTTAGAAAGAGAAATATCTGCAGGGATACAACAACGTATTGGACCCGAATATGCCGGGCCTTTGGGAATTCTTCAAGCTCTAGCAGACGGTACAAAACTACTTTTCAAAGAGAACCTTCTTCCATCTAGAGGAGATACTCGTTTATTCAGTATCGGGCCATCCATAGCAGTCATATCCATTTTACTAAGTTATTCAGTAATTCCTTTTAGCTATCGCCTTATTCTAGCCGACCTTAGTATTGGTGTTTTTTTATGGATCGCTGTTTCAAGTCTTGCTCCCATTGGACTTCTTATGGCAGGATATGGATCAAATAATAAATATTCCTTTTTAGGTGGATTAAGGGCTGCTGCTCAATCAATTAGTTATGAAATACCATTAACTCTGTGTGTATTATCAATATCTCTACGTGTGATTCGGTGAGACATAAAATTTCCCCTATTTCTTTTCTTTCTAGCAAGAAAGTTAAATGCGTTGAATATCTATTTTTTATTTTTGTATTCATCATTGGGGTTGATGAATTAAACAGGATAGTTATATGAGTGAAATAAAACGGCTTCCAAATTTGCTGTTAAAAGAATTCAATCTCATTTCGTATGTACAAGAATTAAGTCAAAGTAAATATAAGCAGTCAAGACTGTCTACCCCAAGATTGGTTGATTAGTCATCACGGCTTGAAGCGGGTTCAAAAGATCAACTATAATGGGGTTTTTACTATCTATTCCATAGATGTATTACCCTCATAGAAGATTCAAAAAAATGAGTGGATGGTTAGGAAGACCAAGATACACAAAGGATTAGTAATAGAGATTCTATAAATTATCCAACAGGATATTTCTTTATAGAAAAGCAATTCAAATTGGGGCTTTAAGTTGGTAGAAATTATTTAGAAGTACTCCCCGCGATTTCGATCCAGAGTATGTTCCTATCCACCGATTAAGTAAATAACTATCAAGAACGAAGAAATCTTTTACTTTGGCTAATGTCCCCTTTTTCTGAGAAAGTAGAATAGGAACGAAATAAAATAAAAAGACTAGAATTGCAAAAAGAGATATTTTTTTTATTCATAACTATTTCTATTTTATTTCTAAAATTTTAATTCTTGTTATGTAATGCAATATCTAATTATTTTTCGTAATCGAAAATGATAGGTTGAAATATCTACGGGATATTCCTCTAAAAAGTTTTTTTATTCAAGGATAAAGTTATTAATCAACAAAGAAAAATGAAAATTCTTAAAAGACGAGATCAATTCAGAAGCACTTTTTTATTAGAAATATAGCAGACAGAATTCCATTGGTTCGAGGTCTTAGGATAAGAGTTTGACTCTCTATCGATCCTACAAACACATCAAGATAAATAATTTTGAAAGGTCCTTAGATTTATTTGTGACCTATGAGGAGCCGTATGAGGTGAAAATCTCATGTACGGTTCTGTAATAGCGACGGGAACAGTGATGTTATCATCGACTATGATTATCTAACAGTTTAAGTACAGTTGATATAGTTGAAGCCCAGTCAAAATATGGTTTTTGGGGATGGAATTTGTGGCGTCAACCTATAGGGTTTATCATTTTTCTAATTTCTTCTCTAGCCGAGTGTGAGAGATTGCCTTTTGATTTACCAGAAGCAGAAGAAGAATTAGTAGCAGGTTATCAAACCGAATATTCAGGTATAAAATTTGGTTTATTTTACGTTGCTTCGTATCTAAATCTACTAGTTTCTTCATTATTTGTAACAGTTCTTTACTTGGGAGGTTGGAATCTTTCTATTCCATACATATTCGTTCCTGAGCTTTTTAAAAGAAGTAACGTTTTTGAAACAATAATAGGTATCTTTATTACATTAGCTAAAACTTATTTGTTCTTGTTCATTTCTATTGCAACAAGATGGACTTTACCGAGACTGAGAATGGACCAACTATTAAACCTTGGGTGGAAATTTCTTTTACCTATTTCTTTAGGTAATCTATTATTAACAACTTCGTCCCAACTTCTTTCACTGTAAAGGAATAGAATATTCCATCGTCACAACTTGTCTCAAACAAGAGAAAGAAACAAGTTTAAAATTATTTATTATTTCTAGATATTCAGATATGTTCCCTATGTTAACTCAGTTCTTGACCTCTGGTCAACAAACAATACGAGCTGCCAGGTACATCGGTCAAGGTTTCATGATTACCTTGTCCCACGCGAATCGTTTACCTGTAACTATTCAATACCCCTACGAAAAATTGATCACATCGGAACGTTTTCGAGGCCGAATCCACTTTGAATTTGATAAATGCATTGCTTGTGAAGTATGTGTTCGTGTATGTCCTATAGATCTACCCGTTGTTGATTGGAAATTGGAAACTGATATTCGAAAGAAACAATTACTTAATTACAGTATTGATTTTGGAATCTGTATATTTTGTGGTAATTGCGTTGAGTATTGTCCAACAAATTGTTTATCAATGACTGAAGAATATGAACTTTCTACTTATGATCGTCACGAATTGAATTATAATCAAATTGCTTTAGGTCGGTTACCGGTGTCAATAATTGACGATTACACAATTCGAACAATTTCTTCGAATTTACCTCAAATAAAAAATGCATACAACCCTTGATTCAAAAAACATTTCAAAATCCAATGGATCAAAAGGAATGAGGTTTTTGTTTGCGCAATACAAATGAACGATTGGTTAGCAAAAATAGTGGCTTAATTTGGATTGAAAATCTATTTATATTCGAATAATGATTTCAAAATATCTAGTTTGAACCTCTGCTTTCGAGAATAAGAGTAGCCCAATAACTGTATCTACATCAATCCACACTACCCCATTTAAGAAGTATCCTAAAAAACAGGATAACTTCTTTGTCCCGGTCAGGTCAACAAAGGCATGAAATATTTCGATTTATTTTTTCTATAAAATCAAATGGATTTACCTGGACCAATACATGATTTTCTTTTAGTCTTTCTGGGATTGGGTCTTATATTAGGCAGTCTGGCAGTAGTATTACTTCCGAATCCAATTTATTCGGCCTTTTCGTTGGGATTGGTTCTTTTTTGTATATCCTTATTGTATATTCTCTCAAATTCTTATTTTGTAGCTGCTGCGCAGCTCCTTATTTATGTAGGAGCTATAAATGTTTTAATCATTTTTGCTGTGATGTTCGTGAATGGTTCAGAATATTACAAAGATTTGCATCTTTGGACCGTTGGGGATGGAGTTACTTCACTTATTTGTACAGGTCTTTTTATTTCATTAATTACTACTATTCCGGATACGTCCTGGTATGGGATCATTTGGACTACAAAATCAAATCATATTCTAGAGCAAGATTTGATAAGTAATAGTCAACAAATTGGAATTCATTTATCAACAGATTTTTTTCTTCCATTTGAACTCATTTCGATAATTCTTTTAGTCGCTTTAATAGGTGCAATTGCTATAGCTCGTCAATAAAAAATATTTTAAATGAGTAATTCAAATAGAATCAACGGAAAAGGAATGTTCTAATATAATTTGATTTGAATTCGTGTCTAAAATAGAATAGAAATGCTTTAGTTTTATATCGATCTATTACCAATATATTCCGTTGTTCCATTCTTGTTAGAATCGAATCGATTTAATTATTGTTCAGATTGAAATGAATCAAGATTGATAAGGGGTTGGTTAATGATGCTTGAACATATACTTGTTTTGAGTGCCTATTTATTTTCTATTGGTATCTATGGGTTGATCACAAGTCGAAATATGGTTAGAGCCCTTATGTGTCTTGAACTCATATTAAATTCAGTTAATATAAATTTTGTAATATTTTCTGATATTTTTGATAATCGTCAATTAAGAGGCGACATTTTCTCAATTTTTGTTATAGCTATTGCAGCCGCTGAAGCAGCTATTGGATTGGCTATTGTTTCATCAATTTATCGTAACAGAAAATCAACTCGTATTAACCAATCCAATTTGTTGAATAAATAGTATTTAATCACATAAATGCTAGAATATTCATAAATTGATTCAAATTGTCAGGTTTGATAGGGTAAGGTTTGTGGCATAAGAAATCAAAGTATTTTGGCCCCCGCTCATAAACCAATTTGGAAGTAGATTGATTCTGACCACTCATTGATTCGTCTGGTATCTAAATATAGGATTAATTTATAAGTTAGTTTACTAGACCGAAAATTTATGACGTTTAAAAATGTATAGTTCCAATGTCACATTCAGTAAAGATTTATGATACATGTATAGGATGTACTCAATGTGTCCGAGCGTGCCCCACTGATGTATTAGAAATGATACCCTGGGACGGATGTAAAGCTAAACAAATAGCTTCTGCTCCAAGGACCGAGGACTGTGTTGGTTGTAAGAGATGTGAATCCGCCTGTCCAACGGATTTCTTGAGTGTTCGAGTTTATTTATGGTCTGAAACAACTCGCAGTATGGGTCTAGGTTATTGATACGTTCCATAAAACTCTACTTGAATCCATTTTTTTTACCGACAAAACCCGTGCTCAAAATAAAATTAAAGCATTTTGAGCACGCGTTTTTCTGGCCCAAGTGTATCTTGTCTTTACCATGAATCATTTTCCTTTCTTAACAATAATTGTAGTTTTGCCAATATTTGCGGGTTCCCTAATTTTTTTTCTTCCACATAGAGGAAATAGAGTAATTATGTGGTATACTATATGTATATGTGTCTTAGAACTTCTTCTAATAACTTATGCATTCTGTTATCATTTCCAATCCGATGATCCATTAATCCAACTTGTGGAGGATTATAAATGGATCGATTTTTTTAAGTTCCATTGGAGATTAGGAATAGATGGACTCTCTATAGGACCCATTTTACTCACGGGATTCATAACTACTTTAGCGACTTTAGCGGCTTGGCCAGTTACTCGAGATTCTCGATTATTTCATTTCCTGATGTTAGCAATGTACAGTGGGCAAATAGGATTATTTTCTTCTCGGGACCTTTTACTTTTTTTCCTCATGTGGGAGTTAGAATTAATTCCCGTTTATCTACTTGTATCCATGTGGGGAGGAAAAAAACGTCTGTACTCGGCTACAAAATTTATTTTGTACACGGCGGGGGGTTCTGTTTTTCTTTTAATGGGGGTTCTGGGTATTGGTTTATATGGTTCTACTGAACCAACATTAAATTTTGAAATATTAGGCAATCAGTCCTATCCTCTGGCCTTGGAAATAATATTATATATTGGATTTTTTATTGCTTTTGCTGTCAAATTGCCAATCATACCCCTACATACATGGTTACCAGATACCCATGGAGAAGCTCATTATAGTACTTGTATGCTTCTAGCCGGAATCTTATTAAAAATGGGAGCGTATGGATTAGTTCGGATCAATATGGAATTATTCCCTCACGCTCATTC